TTCCAGCTTGTTTGGCTTCAATTTCCCTTTTACAACACCAAAATAGAAGATCTAGTTACGATTGGAACTAAATTTTTGTATCTTCATCCATGGATCCCTAGTCATACTTATTCAATTGGAAGACTGGATCCAGTTCAAAAAAATTATGTTTCACGACTACATAATCCATTTTTATTTTTAATAAATAAAAATGAATTTCTAATAGGACTTTGGATACAAATCGTGAGAATGTATGTTCTTCCTCAAATATGCTATTGAGAGGTAAAGGATTAAACCTTTTTAAGAAATAAAGTTTTTGATCGGAGTATGAAAAAAAACGGAGATACCCCTTCCCTTAACTATTTAAGTTTTTAATAGAACGAATCACACTTTTACCACTAAACTATACCCGCTACATATACATTATTGTATATAAATGGACTATTTGTCGAACAAAGGAGTGAGACGCAATCAAGATAGGATCCAAATTATGGTGTTGACGCATATTTAGTCCTGTTAGCCGGGGACTTAAAAGGGTAAAGGGCCCAAAGCTTTTCAAATTTTCAAATTTTTTAAATAACATACATAAATTTCAATAAGACTATATATATATCCTTGTTTTGTTGGATTGCTAGTATTTTCGGATTGAAAGGGTCATTGAAGCTAGACAAAAAGAGGTACTGGCCTGGCCGGTACTTAACTAAGACCCGGCCTGGGCCGGGGGAATAAATCTTTCGTACAAAATCAAAGAAGTAAGGTATTCTTTCTATTGTATTGTAGATACTTGTTTCGAATCATTATCTAAATGTAATTCCTAATCAAATTCGTTCTTTATTTACTCTGAACTTACTTATTTTATATTAATGAAAAATAGGAAATTCCTAATATAAAATTTTATAATTGCATTTTATTTTTTATTTAATTATAAAATAATAATTTATTTATAATATATAATATTATATTAATATATATGTATATATGTAATAGTAATATAAGTAATATATATTAATTAGTAATATATATTAATTCATAATATATGATATGAAATATGAAAATAAAATAAAGAAAATATTGAATTCTCCGTAATTTCTTTAATTTAAATTATTTCGATTTTCTTTTCCATTTGGAGTTTGGAGAGATGGCTGAGTGGACTAAAGCGTCGGATTGCTAATCCGTTGTACGAATTATTCGTACCGAGGGTTCGAATCCCTCTTTCTCCGCTCGCTCTGATTACTCGACCCGCTTGATACTTTCGATTTCGAACTTTCAAAAGGAATTGAAATTCCTTGAATTTATCATAGGTAAATTTATAGAATAGATAAAATAATAAGAAAAGTTTAGTAAGAAAAGTTTAGAAAAAAAATTATTCCTCACGTCCAGGATTACGTCCTGGATCATTAGATAAGAATCCGAAGATGAAGAGAGAAACAAAGAATATCACTACTGTGTAAACAAAGAGTTTAAGACTAAGCATTACACAACCTCCAAAATAATCTTATTTTCGAAAAAGGGAATAGATTACCTATTTTTTCTTTTCAACACATCTACTATTTTGTTTAATTTGTTTGTTTAATTTTACACGACCCCCTGCAAAAAAATTCAATTTTGGAAAAGAAAGTCATTTTTACAAATTTCTTTGTATTGTATGTAATAAGATTTTTCTTTCTTACTTACAACTTACAAAAAACTTCTTGTCATATCGACAATTAGGTATTGTACGGGACCTAGACCTAGTAAACTCTTTGCTCACTGAAAGGTGAGAACGAGTAAATAAGCTGATCCAAATTCATCTTTGCGGTTATTTAATATTAATATACAATAATTGAAATTTTTGAATCGAGGGTTTATAATAATAATGTAATACTTAGTTGATCTTATTCATTTTTCTAATTTTATTATCGAATAAATCATGAATCGATTTGGATTTGGCAAAATGAGTCTATTTGGCAAAGTATTAAAAATTTTATCGAAAACTTACAGCAGCTTGCCAAACAAAGGCTAATAGAAAAAAGAAAAGAGGTATAACAGGCATAACATCTACGATTGGATTAAAAACCGCATAAGCTTCGGGCAATTTGGCAAAGAAAAAACTGTTCGAATAAAGGACAGAATTAAGACAGATACAGATTAAGCTAAAGATATTAAGCATAACAAACATTTCGTTCTTGTGTATTAGATAATTTTATTTTGATTGAATTATTTTTATAAGGGAAAAATGAAAAAGAAAGGAATTCTACTTTCATACATTATCTTAATTGAATTCTACGTAATGATCAATGAATTTTTTACATTATATATATAATTTATATGTCTTAAATCTTAAATCCTAGCAACAAAAATATGCTACATATGTATTTCATATGTATTTATTTTTCATATGTATTTATTATGTATTACGTATTATGTAATGTACTTTTTTGGGTATTTTTTTTTGGGGGGGGGTTGACCAATAACTAATAAGACTAGTAGTCTTTACTAGTGCCAAAGGATAAAAATGGGGCGTGGCCAAGCGGTAAGGCAGCGGGTTTTGGTCCCGTTACTCGGAGGTTCGAATCCTTCCGTCCCAGATCCTATCTATCAGAAACAGAAGATAGGATCACACTGTATCCCACATAAAAATCCCACATAAAACAAAAAATCTTTAAGAGAACAAAAAGTTGTTCTGAATTCTTAGAATGTATTTTTTTTCATTTTTAATTAAAATTATTTTTTGGTTTATCATTCACATTCAGAATATGCTCGTACTATGTTATATTCAATTTAGTTACCCATTTAACTAAATTGAATATAACATATTCATAAAATGTGAATTATCACATAATGCATTCTGAATTGCAGCGTGAAACAAAGGCATCCCTCTTCCCTTCCATACAACGCTAAAGTAAAAAATCGGTATCCCAATTTTTCTATGTGGAGATGATACTAAAAAGTAGCGAGTTTTTGTTACTAATTTCATCAGTTTCATCATCAGTCTTAGAAAACCTCTAAAGTTATGGTATGGTAACAAAATAGGAGAATCGTCGGAATTCCATTTCTTTCTATCTTATATCTTAGATTCCTCAAATAAAAATTTTTGGAAATATATGTTTGTAAATCCATGTAATGTAAAGTAAGGATTGGGGGAAATTAGTATATTTCATATACTTGTACTTGAACTTTTTTATGAAATTGATGGAAAAATTGTCGAACCTGAAGTAAAAAGTAAAACAAAATACAAAAAAATCCATATACCATATAACCATAAAAAATCCATATGATCATATCATATAAAATAAACAAGGTAAAGTCCTATACTCATATATATAATATAATTGTAATTATTGTAATTATATAATATATAATTGTAAATAATTGTAATATGTTTAATAATATTTTTTTTATTTAATATTAATAATATTAATATTTTATTTAATATTAATAATATTTAACATTTTTTTTATGAACTCTTGGTTGGTACTTGAAAAAGTATGATAAATCAATAGTTTCTAGAAATTTACGACCTTTTGTTTTGGGGTCGACTGAACTTTACCCTTATCCCAGATTCGCAAAAAGTATATAGAATACTTTTCTATCCATAGCTAGAAACTATCCATAGGTAGAAAGTTTATAGTTTTTTTATTTGTTATATTATATAAATATGTATTCTTCGTGATTGACTATCCCGAACAATCTGTTGGAGATGTAAATGAGTCTTTAGCAAACGTTTTTTTATAAGTATGATAAATCAATAGTTTCTAGAAATTTACGACCTTTTGTTTTGGGGTCGACTGAACTTTACCCTTATCCCAGATTCGCAAAAAGTATATAGAATACTTTTCTATCCATAGCTAGAAACTATCCATAGGTAGAAAGTATGGACTATTATATACTGCTTGTTGAGCCAATGACTATTCATGATTACACATATTAAATGAAATATATTTAACCTTAAATATATTTCATCGTGGTTTGAAATTCAATTGAATTTTATTTTTTTTATATTAGAGGAATGTTATGGTAAAACTTCGTTTGAAACGATGTGGTAGAAAGCAACGTGCGACTTGAAGGACATGATCGGCTGTGGATTTTTACATCCACCATTTTACATAAAAATGAAGATGCTCTTGTCTCGACATAATTTGTTCTGTTCCATTAGGAATCTAATTTGTCTTAGATTGATAGTACGTGATGGAGCTCGAGTAGAAAAGATTGATTTATTTATCAAGTATCAAGGGGAAGAATCTAGGGTTAGTGCTAATCAATCAATAAGTTCGACCAACTTTGTAAATATATCCTCAATATCAATATAAAAAAAATCGAAAGGTTTAAACTTGAAACAAGTTAAAAAAACTTTTTTTCTATAAAAAGAAAGGTGTATCCTAGGAAATCAATTCTTCGTATTCTATTTCTATAGGTATTCCATTTATGTAGAAGAAAATAACAAAAAACAAAAGGTATGTTGCTGCCCTTTTGAAAAAGGAGTAAGGATCACCGAAGTAATGTCTAAATCCAATGATTTTACAAAGGAAAGATAAAGGATTCCGGAACAAGGAAACACTATTTTCAATTGTCTCAAGAAAGGGATCAGAATAATTGACTCGGGATGAGACAAACAAAAGAGGTTAGAGACGGCTCAATAAATGTTTAAGGATTCCCCCTGGGACTATGTCAGAATTACCCAACTTGAGTTATGAGTACGAATGAAATTTTTTTTTCTCGAGTTCGAGCCGTATGAGGATAAAACCTCTTATACGTTTCTGGGGGAGATTGTTTATGTGCATCTATCCCAATGAGCCATCTATCGAATCGTTGCAATTGATGTTCGATCCCGACGAGAAGGGAGAGATCTTCGAAAAGTGGGTTTTTATGATCCGATAAATAATCAAACTTATTCAAACGTTCCTGCTATTCTATATTTCCTTGAAAAAGGTGCTCGACCAACAGGAACTGTTTCTGACATTTTTAGGAAAGCAGATTTATTTAAAGAAAAAATTTCGAGTTAGTTGTTAGTTAAAGTTAATTAGTTAAAATGAAAAGTTAATTAAAAGAAAAAAGACCAAAATAAAGAAAAAAGGGGGGGAGGAATAAATATATATAGTGTAATTATTTACATTTACCTACAATTTATTATCTATAATTTGTCCTTTTCCTGTTATAGGAATCCAGCAACAAACAAGGAATTAATCTTGTTTATCCTTTATTGATTGAATAAACCTGTCTGTCTTTATCTCTTCCTTATTTTATAAAAATTTCTGATTTATTTATATTTTTTTTGTTTGTGCCAATCCAACAAAAATCTTTATTTGATTTACTTCAGTTTTTTATTCGTTTTATCACCATTCTAGTCATATTTATATTGACAATGTTATATTGAACAAATATAATTGATCGTAGATAAAGAAATCTCCTTATCCCGACTCTATCCTATATTGTATTATTGGATTTGGTTTTCAATTCACTTCAGTCAAATGACGGGTTTTTATTGCCGGGTTTACTGTCATAGAAGATGTTTTTTTTTCCTTAAGTCGGGTTAAATAAAAAAATGTATAAATAAACGGTTGGTCCGTCGGAATTTTGGCATTTCTATTAGGAATTTGGTGCTTTTTACTATGATCTATACATTTTTTTTCTAATTGATCAATAAATCAACAAGAAAGATTTGTTCTTAGTTCAATGTTTTGATGGGGTCGCACAGTCTAATTCAATTGGTTTTTTATTTCGATCGTATCTACATATCCGACTTTTATTTTGAAGGGTTGGGTTGCTAACTCAACGGTAGAGTACTCGGCTTTTAAGTGCGACTATGATCTTTTACACATTTTGATGAAGCAATAAATTCGTCCAGACTTTTGGTAGAGTCTATAAGACCACGACTGATCCTCAAAGGTAATGAATGGAAAAAGCAGCATGTCGTAATACGTAATATAATAAAAAAATAAAAATAAAATAATAAATCTATTATTTTATTTTTATTGAAAAAATTTCAAATTAAAATGAAAGTGAAATTAATAATTTCTCCTTACTCAATTCTTACAATTTTTTTTGGTAGGGAAGTGGACAAAACAAATTCAAATTTATAGTTTGGTCTAGTGAATAAATGGATAGAGCTTCATGGCTCCAATTCCAATTCTGATAAACCAATAAACCAAAAAGCAACGAGCTTATGTTCTTAATTTGAATTAAATGATTACCCGATCTAGTTAGACGTTAAAAATGGATTAGTGCCTGGTACGGGAAAGGATGGGGTCTCCCGTGAGGAGACCATTGATTCTTTTTTTTATGAATCCTAAATATTTATTATTATGGGTTAGAGACGAATGTGTAAAAGAAACAGTATACTGATAAAGATAATTAATTCCAAAATCAAAAGAGCAATCAGGTTGCAAAAATAAAGGGTCATTATCCTCTTGTAATTATAACGAAGATAAACCATTTTTTCTAGAAAAAGGGGAGTAAAAAAACCTATTGATTGGATTTCCTCTTTCCTTTACAGGTTTATTATTATTATTGTATATATACATAATCTTCTTTATTATATTTATTATACATTATTGTATATATACATAATCTTCTTTATTATATTTATTATACATAATATACATAATACTCTGTTTTGACCATATTGCACTATGTATTAGTTATTTTATAACTCAAGAAGTTCTTTCTACCTCTGCTTCACGTGGGGAAATATAAATGGAAGAATTACAAGGATATTTAGAAGAAGATAGATCTCGGCAACAACAGTTTCTATATCCACTTCTCTTTCAAGAATATATTTACGTATTTACTTATGATCATGGGTTAAATAGTTCAATTTTTTATGAACCCCAAAACTCCTTGGGTTATGACAATAAATTTAGTTCAGTACTTGTGAAACGTTTAATTATTCGAATGTATCAAAAAAATTATTTGATTTATTCGGTTAATGATATTTACCAAAATATATTTGTCGGGCATAACAATTATTTTTATTTTAATTTTTTTTCTCAGATTCTATCTGAAGGTTTTGCAGTCATTGTAGAAATTCCATTTTCGCTGCAGTTAATATCTTCCCTTGAAGAAAAAGAAATACCAAAATCTCACAATTTACAATCTAGTCATTCAATATTTCCTTTTTTAGAGGATAAATTATTGCATTTAAATTATCTGTCCGATATACTAATACCCTATCCCGTCCATATGGAAATCTTGGTCCAAATGCTTCAATCCTGGATCCAGGATGTTCTCTCTTTACATTTATTGCAGTTCTTTCTCCACGAATATTATAATTGGAATAGTCTCATTATTCCGAAAAAATCTATTTACGTATTTTCAAAAGAAAATAAAAGACTATTTTGGTTCTTATATAATTTATATATATATGAATACGAATTTCTATTAGTGTTTCCTTGTAAACAATCCTCTTTTTTACGATTAATATCTTCTGGAGTCCTTCTTGAGCGAATACATTTTTATGTAAAAATAGAACATCTTGGAGTGTGCCGAATTTTTTGTCAGAAGACTCTATGGATTTTCAAGGATCCTTTCATACATTATATTCGA